AATGTAAATTCCCATATCTTTATTGTTAATGTAATGAGCCTATCCTCTATTCTCTTATTCTCTTGTCATATTCCAATCCAAAAGGAAATCAAAATATCAAAAGGAATCACTAATCCAAGACCAAAATATTCGGAGGACTCTTCTGACCAAACAAAAAAGATGTAATTGTCAGCAAAGTTGTTTACTTTTTTTCAAATCCAAGAATTTTTTCTTACTTTATACACAATACATAGGTCATCGATTCAGCATTGGCTAAAAAGGGGATAAAATCCCCATATTTACACTAAGTAGTTCAAATCATTTTATCGATATGAGTGTTCTATATTGAGAAAATATTGATTTTGAAACCATCTCTATATTAACATAGTGGTAGAAAGAGTACCATGCTGCGTCTGGACTTCAAACAGTTTAGCTTTAACCATGTTAATGGTCCCACATTATTGGTTGATAGAGGATCAAAGTGGATTTTCCAATAAATTACGAAATGCTATAGTTCTTACATATGATTTCTGAATTTATTCAGAAGTAATTCGCGAGATCATGCACCCTTCTTTCTTAGGTATAACTTTCCTAGTTATAACAGAAAAAGTACAGCTGGTTGGATCCAGCCTATTCTTGAAATAAACAACTCGCACACACTCCCTTTCCAAAAAAGATCAAGACCCCAAGCACTACACTTAGATTTATTAGATTTGTTGCTAAAATATCGGTATTAAACCCGAAACTCCCGGCGGATGGCCAGTGGCCCAAAGAAACGAAAGAATCGGTTACATTTTTCATATGATCTCCTCGTATAGATAGACTAAAAAATAGAACAGAGTTCTTTTTGTATTACTTTGCCCCTTTTTTATTTTATATATATTTATAGTTTCCTACTTTCTAAATAGAATATATTTTTGATTCTATTTAGAAATCGTGAATTACTTCCTTGGTTGCAACCCCTCTTAAAAACTAAAAAAGGCCTACGAACACGAACGGGAAGGATGAAAGCGAGTCGGGCTGCTAATTCCTCATCCGCAAATCAGCCCCTCCCGTGGGTTATTTTCTCAACGAATAAGTAATTCTAGGAATCAAATTTTTATATAATTCGAAAAACAAAGCACAAGTCCAAAGGCAATAAAATATGAAAAATGAATATTTTCATATTTCTAATATTAAACAAAAGGATTCGCAAATAAAAGTGCTAATGCTACAACCAGGCCATAAATTGTTAAAGCTTCCATAAAAGCTAGACTAAGCAATAAAGTACCTCGTATTTTTCCCTCCGCCTCAGGCTGTCTCGCGATACCTTCTACAGCTTGACCCGCAGCAGTACCTTGACCAACTCCAGGTCCAATAGAAGCAAGCCCTACAGCCAATCCAGCAGCAATAACGGAAGCGGCAGAAATCAGTGGATTCATGATAAGTTCCTCGTACCAAAAAAAAATGGTTAATGATACACTCAACCAATCAACTATGACTTAATTATTCCATTACTACAATTCATCCAGTCGAAGTAACTACGAACTTCAAATTCAAGTAATAATATTCTTGAATCATCAAAACTACTTCGATATCTCTTTTTTAGTTTCTCTCGAGAAAGTCTTTGTGAATCCATCCAACTTTAGTTTTTCTGTTTCTTTGTCCCGAACCGCGCTTTGAATTCTTCAATTTTTTTTATTGACTTCATCTGTTTATTCATTCAACTCACAGTCACAGATGAGACAGAAGGACTTCTATAGAATCCCCATCTACGTTCACATTCCATTAGTAGGGCGAATTAGATATATCTTTAGTTCGTATATAACTAGTCAATATCTAATATCATATATACATGTCTTTCTTCCACAATGTAAACCCACTCTTCCTTCATCTTCAATTCAATCGGATTTGATAATGATGCGTCGAACCCTTGACAAGAGTTGATTTATAGCCATTCAATTCCATATACATAGTTCGACCTCCCCTCTACGAACCATTTATGAATCCCCTTTTTTGTAAATTATCCTTTATCTTCCCCCTTCTTTATCATTATCCAGCAACCTAAATGGATAAGAAATGGAGAAATTGATTGGGCCAAATCGTTGCATAGAAATTGATTTGATTGATCTAAGTTCATACAATTTATTATTTCTTAATATTTTCGTTTGGTCAATCGTTGAATAAAATCAACTGAAAGGGGGAATAATTCTATAGAACATCCTTTTTTTGATTTAATCACACGTGGTAATACCACAAGACTTCTTCGGCAAATTACGACTCCGGATAGTGAATATTCGGGTTCGATGACCAATCTAAAATGAATATTCATTCAGGGAAAGGTATGATTATGATATAAATGGACCAAACGGGAATTTGAGGAAAAAGATCTTTGAGATCTCTTTCCTTTTTTTTTGAATTCTCTACTCTAATATCAATATTGTAATCCGTATTGTAATCTTTTTTTCTATTACTCTAGAGCGTATATAGTGTAGTTGTATATTTTCATTCCCTAAGTCAATTTTTTTTAGCCACGCACACA